AATTGTCTCGATCGTGGGATATCATTGAGAAATAGGAATCCGTGTTATCAAAGGATTTCCTGCAATTATTTCTAGTATGGAATGAGTCAATCTTTGGTATCTTTTTGAACAAAAATGGTAATATCGTTCCTCCATTGATCAAGAATTTCGGTCTTTGGGAAGTATCATGATCATCTAATAAGAAGGGTTTCAATTTATTCAAATGAACGATTTGAACACCTATTGATTCTAACAACTGATTGCAGAGTTGAGCATTCGGACCTTTCAATTCATAGATGTGGATCTCGGACCTATGAATGGGAATATTCCCAATACTCACAAAGAAAAGGGGAAGTGACTTGGACAAAAAGGGAAGTGACTTGGACAAAAAGAAACGAAGTGACTTAGACAAATCTTGTTTGTCGATAGCCTCGGACCAATCAATCGAATATTGATTAATACGTAATCGATCGAACACTACTTGAAAACGGTTCTTCTGGTCAGAAATGAAATGTTCCAAATGTTCCTGGAAATTCTTGCTCCCATTGGACCATTTGTATCTATATGCATCAGGATCCCGATTCATGGATCTCTCGGTTCGAGAAATAAGAGGATCAAACCATTTCTTCTGATTAAAATTCGATAAATATTGGTTGATCATATATTTCATTATAGTTATATGATTCAGAGTCTCATTTCCTATTTGATCCCTTTGAATTTCATATTCGAAGTTGCGATCGGATCTATTCATTAAAAAGAATCGATTCGATACACTTCTTATGTACCCATAGGTGTTATATTGGATTTGCATCAGATTTCGGATCAATCTATATTGATTGACTGCCTCCATTGTGTTGTTGCTAGCAAATACCGCCGTTTTTATTTTTGGATCTTCCAAATCATTATCATTCCCGCAGTAGATACGGACCGAGTTTTTTCTGATCCTTCGATAAAAAGATTCATTCTCTTCATAAAAAAGAGGAGGTAGAATCAAAAAAGAAATCTTTTTTGATTCATCTCTGGAGTTGAATACCTTATTCAAGAATTTTTTTTGATCTAACCCGTAGGAATCAATAGAAAAGGCAAATCCCCTATGATACACCAGATCCGGCCCGGTTATTGATAGAGTGAATAGATCTGCCATTTCTTGAAATTTCTCTTCTGATTCAAAATCGTGGTGTAACGTGTATCCCCCCTTGTTCTGGCCATGGAATAGATGAAATAAATAAAAAAATGGATTTTTGTTCAAGAATGAAATCTTATTGGAACTGTCCGGTGCATCCTTCGGAACCATATCAGATCCCGGATCTGATGAAATAGGATGAATTGAGACGGTATTTTGTAAATACGTAATTATCTTGAATATATCAACCATTTCTTTATTTTCCGATCGCCTGGAAAGAACAAAAGAAACATCCTTTTTTTTATTCAAAAATTTCTGATCTCTAGTGGACCTCTCAGTAGGATTCGAACCCAGATGAAGTTCTGACCATCTGTCAGAGAAAAAAGAACGAATTGATCTTGTAGGATTCCCAAGAAATTCTTCGATTTCTTCCGGAAGCAGATGATTATTCATCTGCTTCTCACGTTCCGCGAATAGCCGGGACATTGAGGAAGATCCAAAAAGGCATTTCGGGAATCGATCTGATTCTATCTCTGTTCCTTCCGTTTGAAGAAAGGAAGGATCCCAAAGAATCGATCTTTCTTTTTGAATATTTGACAATGCATTCCGTACCTTGCTAAAAAACCGATCCTTGTTTACCAACCACACATTGTCTAACCAAATCAAATTCTCTCTCGATACGTTCCTCAAAAAATCCGATTCGTGCTGATTCTTTCCCCAACTAACGAAGAGATCTTGGTGGAATTGCCACATATGAAATTGAGCACAATTTTGCAAAGAAATACCCCACTTGTTTCTCGAGAAGAGATGGGAAACATGCTCAATATAATTTGATTGAATAGTTGCCTCAGCTCCTTGTTGTTTGAAGAACCCCCCCCCTTCAATTGGTCTTTTTTCACGAAAAGCGGACATGAGATAACAAATAAAGTCTTTCCCTAAGACTTCGAATAGCTGTCCCGAATTCAAGTTGAGTATGTTTCGCTTCTTCCTCGGAGAAAGACGATCAAACAATTCCCAATCATGGTCCTTGCGGATCAGATCATCCGTATAGGATAAAAAAAGAAACTCCAGATATTTGCTATCTCTCTCTTTGAATGAGATCTCAATTCCAGCTACGGTTTTATTAGATACCTTACAACTAGAATCCCTCTTTTTTCCGATCCGGTTCCTCCACCACCGCGAACCCCGGTTAGATTCAGGCATGATACACTTTTTATTTATTGGGAGAACCCAAGTACTCTCTTGCGGATCCACGAAACAACTCTCAGAACTATTTTTCCCTTTTGGAAGATACAGGGGCGAAACAATCAACCTATTGATATTGCAAGACCAAAAAGATTCTTCCAATGTCTCATTTCTGGGTCCAATGGAATTCATAGGTATAGGAAGAAGCCCCATCAAATAGAGATTTTTTCTTTCGACAATCTTTCGATTGTTAATACGAGATATAAGGACCGCTACTACAAGCAGTACTATACCTTTGATCGTGAAATATCGATTGCTTCTTGAACCCTGTGAATCACGTGAAAATAAGATACTCCAAATTCGGGGGTCAAAGAGTTTCATAAAACGTTCTTGGTGGAAAAGAATGTGAGTGAAAGATCCCACTGAATTGAATTTGGTCCATGAATCTAAGAAATAGTGAGAATTCTTGATCTCTCTCAATATCTCTCTCAATTCGAAGATCCAGGATTTAAATTGATGTCCTCTCATTGATTCCTCCTAAAGATTTCATTTCAATTGGAATTTGGTTATTCACGATGTACGATGATCCCTGTTAAGCATCCATGGCTGAATGGTTAAAGCGCCCAACTCATAATTGGCAAATTCGTAGGTTCAATTCCTGCTGGATGCACGCCAATGGGAACGTTCAATAAGTCTATTAGAATTGGCTCTGTATCAATGGAATCTCATCATCCATACATACCGAATTGGTAATTGGTATGGTATATTCATACCATAACATATGAACAGTAAGAACTAGAATTCTTATCGATACTGGAACTCATAGGGAAGAAAATGGATTTATGGATGGAATCAAATATGCAGTATTTACAGAAAAAAGTATTCGGTTATTGGGGAACAATCAATATACTTCTAATGTCGAATCAGGATCAACTAGGACAGAAATAAAACATTGGGTCGAACTCTTCTTTGGCGTCAAGGTAATAGCTATAAATAGTCATCGAGTCCCCGGAAAGGGTAGAAGAATGGGACCTATTATGGGACATACAATGCATTACAAACGTATGATCATTACGCTTCAACCGGGTTATTCTATTCCACCTCTTATAGAGAAAAGAACTTAAAGCAAAATACTTAATAACACGGCAATACATTTATACAAAACTTCTACCCCGAGCACACGCAATGGAGCCATAGACAGTCAAGTAAAATCCAATCCACGAAATAATTTGATCCATGGACAGCGTCGTTGTAGTAAAGGTCGTAATGCCAGAGGAATCATTACCGCAGGGCATAGAGGGGGAGGTCATAAGCGTCTATACCGAAAAATAGATTTTCGACGGAATGAAAAAGACATATCTGGTAGAATCGTAACCATAGAATACGACCCTAATCGAAATGCACACATTTGTCTCATACACTATGGGGATGGTGAGAAGAGATATATTTTACATCCCAGAGGGGCTATAATTGGAGATACCATTGTTTCTGGTACAGAAGTTCCTATATCAATGGGAAATGCCCTACCTTTGAGTGCGGTTTGAACTATTGATTTACGTAATTGGAAGTAACCAATTAGGTTTACGACGAAACCTAGAAATCGATCACTGATCCCTCTACGGGAGAAACCTCAGCAGAAAACTGTTGAGTAACGGCAGCAAGTGATTGAGTTCAGTAGTTCCTCATAGAAAATTATTGACTCTAGAGATATGGTAATATGGAGAAGACAAAATTGTTTGAAGCACGCACAGAACCGGAAGCACCCCTTGTTTCAAAGAGAGGAGGACGGGTTATTCACATTTAATTTGATGGTCAGAGGCGAATTAAAAGCTAAACAGTGGTAATTATAAAGATCCCCGGGGAAAAATAGAGATGTCTCCTACGTTACCCATAATATGTGGAAGTATCGACGTAATTTCATAGAGTCATTCGGTCTGAATGCTACATGAAGAACATAAGCCAGATGACGGAACGGGGAGACCTAGGATGTAGAAGATCATAACATGAGTGATTCGGCAGATTTGGATTCCTAATATATCCACTCATGTGGTACTTCATCATATGATTCATATAAGATCCATCTGTCTAGATATCATCATATACATCTAGAAAGCCGTATGCTTTGGAAGAAGCTTGTACAGTTTGGGAAGGGGTTTTTATTGATAAAAAGAAGAATCTACTTCAACCGATATGCCCTTAGGCACGGCCATACATAACATAGAAATCACACTTGGAAAGGGTGGACAATTAGCTAGAGCGGCAGGTGCTGTAGCAAAACTGATTGCAAAAGAGGGTAAATCGGCCACATTAAGATTACCATCTGGGGAGGTCCGTTTGATATCCAAAAACTGCTTAGCAACAGTCGGACAAGTGGGTAATGTTGGGGTGAACCAAAAAAGTTTGGGTAGAGCCGGATCTAAGCGTTGGCTAGGTAAGCGTCCTGTAGTAAGAGGAGTAGTTATGAACCCTGTAGACCATCCCCATGGGGGCGGTGAAGGGAGAGCCCCAATTGGTAGAAAAAAACCCACAACTCCTTGGGGTTATCCTGCGCTTGGAAGAAGAAGTAGGAAAAGGAAAAAATATAGTGATAGTTTTATTCTTCGTCGCCGTAAATAAATAGGAATATAGAAAATCGAATTTTTAGAATTTGAAATCATGTGATGGGCGAACGACGGGAATTGAACCCGCGCGTGGTGGATTCACAATCCACTGCCTTGATCCACTTGGCTACATCCGCCCCTTATCTAGCTAAAGGATTTTCTTTTTCCATATTGTATTTATTCTTACCTTCATACTTAGATCAATATATTGGGCATAGAATGCCAATTTTTAAAATGTAATAGTAATATAAGGAGTAATCCGCTGTGACACGTTCAATAAAAAAAAATCCTTTTGTAGCTAATGATTTATCGGAAAAAATTGAAAAACTAAATATAAGGGAGGAGAAAGAAATAATAGTAACTTGGTCTAGGGCATCTACCATTATACCCACAATGATTGGCCATACAATTGCTATTCATAATGGAAAGGAACATTTACCCATTTATATAACAGATCGTATGGTGGGTCATAAATTGGGAGAATTCGTGCCTACTCTCACTTTCGCAAGACATGCAAAAACCGATAATAAATCTCGTCGTTAATTTCTTTTTTTTTAGTAAAATAGGCAGTTTTTATTCATTTAGTGGGGGATAACCTTAATGATAAATAGAAAGAACTCGCGTTGGAGTACAGAAATTAAAGCTTTAGCTCAACATAAACATATATGTATGTCTGTTTTCAAAGCACGAAGAGTAATTGATCAGATTCGCGGACGTTCCTATGAAGAAGCACTTATGATACTAGAACTTATGCCTTATCGAGCATCTTATCCCATTTTGAAATTAGTTTATTCCGCAGCAGCAAATGCAAGTAATAACATGGGCTTAAACAAAGCTTATTTATTTATTAGTGAAGCTGAAGTCAACGCAGGTACTATTGTGAAAAAGTTAAGACCCCGGGCTCGAGGACGTAGTTATCCGATAAAAAGACCTACTTGTCATATAACAATTGTAGTGAGGGATAAATCTAAATTATTTAGAGATAATATAAAAATATGGGACAAAAAATAAATCCACTTGGTTTCAGACTTGGTACAACCCAAAGTCATCATTCCTTTTGGTTCGCACAACCACAAAATTATTCCGCAGGTGTACAGGAAGATGAAAAAATACGGAATTGTATCAAGGATTATGTACAAAAAAATAAGAGAACGTCCTCAGGTTTCGAAGGAATTGCACGTATACAAATAAAAAAAAGAATCGATTTGATCCAAGTCATAATCCATATTGGATTCCCTAATTTATTAATAGAGGGCCGAACACGAGGAATCGAAGAATTACAGATGAATGTACAAAAGGATTTTCATTCTGTAAACCGTAAACTTAACATTGCTATAACAAGAGTTGAAAACCCTTATGGACAACCTAATATTCTTGCAGAATATATAGCTTTACAATTAAAAAATAGAGTTTCATTTCGAAAGGCAATGAAAAAAGCTATTGAATTAACTGAACAAACGGATACAAAGGGAATTCAAGTACAAATTGCCGGGCGTATTGACGGAAAAGAAATTGCACGCGTCGAATGGATTAGAGAAGGCAGGGTTCCTCTACAAACAATTAGTGCTAAAATTGATCATTGTTCCTATACAACTCGAACTATCTATGGAGTATTAGGCATAAAAATTTGGATATTTGTAGACGATAAATAATGTATCTTTATTTGTCTTGCCGTTCTGTCCAGCGATAGAACAAACGAAAAAGACATGACAAATTTCATTCTTTATTCCATTAAATCAAACAAAACCAAGCAATTCAAATTCTATATTCTATAAGATTGAATAAAAATTAGATTGACCATTTAGTATAAATGCTATGCTTAGTGTGTGACTCGTTAGTTTTTTAGAGTTTAGAGTGTAGTTGGATTAAAAAATTTTGACCAACCCTTACTATGAGCTTACTAACTATATAAACTTATAACCAACTTATAGCTTCGTATTGTCGAGATTCCAATAAACAGTCACTATATGACTGAATCAATCATATAGTTGTAGCAACTGAAATTTTTTAAAGGTTGCGAAGCAAAAATAAAGGGATGTGGATAAATGGAAGGATGATAGAAAGAGAGAATAAAAGTATCAATGATATATTATTCCAATATGTATGGTCTATGAATTATCTCACAAAGGCAGTGTGATAAAGCATCAATACTGATATAATATCAATAATTAAAAATTATTGATAAAGAGCCTTGGGTTAATAGAAACTAAGAAAATTGACTCAGGAACAAATTTTGTTGGGGCTCCATTGCGAAGTTTGGGCCTAACCATTAACGAAGAGGCTATAGGAACGACAGAACCCATGATTGCATAAGATTCCATTGAAAACAAATGAATCCTAATGATTCATTGGGGGGGATGGCGGAACGAACCAAGAACAAATTTATTTATTCTAAAAGTAAAAGGTCTGACCCGACGAATAAAGCACGAAAGAGTTAATATTCGCCCGCGAAACCCGTAGTAATATTAATGAATCATTTCATTCGCGAGGAGCCGGATGAGAAGAAACTCTCATGTCCGGTTCTGCAGTAGAGATGGAATTTAATTAATAAAGAACCATCAACTATAACCCCAAAAGAACAAAATTTCGTAAACAACATAGAGGAAGAATGAAGGGAATATCTTTTCGAGGCAATCATATTTGTTTCGGCGGATACGCTCTTCAAGCACTTGAACCCGCTTGGATCACGGCTCGACAGATAGAAGCAGGACGAAGAGCAATGACACGATATGCGCGTCGTGGCGGAAAAATATGGGTACGTATATTTCCCGACAAACCTGTTACAGTAAGACCCGCAGAAACACGTATGGGTTCGGGGAAGGGGGCCCCCGAATATTGGGTATCCGTTGTTAAACCGGGTCGAATACTTTATGAAATGGGCGGAGTATCAGAAACTGTAGCCAGAGCAGCTATTAAAATAGCTGCGCGTAAGATGCCTATACGAACTCAATTCGTTATTGAGGGATAGGGATGCATAAATAAAAAGAAAGGCGATGATTAAAAAATATGGGTTTATTTTTTTTTAGACAGACAATATTTCTTTTTATTTTTTTTTTTCTTTTGCAACGAAATAACAGATTAAAATAAAAATGATATGATTCAACCTCAGACTCTTTTGAATGTAGCGGATAATAGTGGAGCTCGAAAATTGATGTGTATTCGAATCTTAGGAGCTGGTAACCAACGATATGCTCATATTGGTGACGTTGTTGTTGCCGTAATCAAAGAAGCAGTACCAAATATGCCTTTAGAAAGATCAGAAGTTATTAGGGCTGTAATTGTGCGTACATGTAAAGAACTCAAACGTGACAACGGCATAATAATACGATATGATGACAATGCCGCGGTTGTTATTGATCAAGAAGGAAATCCAAAAGGAACTCGAGTTTTTGGTGCAATCGCTCGGGAATTGAGACAGTTGAACTTTACTAAAATAGTTTCATTAGCTCCTGAGGTATTATAAATACTAATAGTATATTTAACTATGATATAGCGGGGTATCCGAGAGGGGTCAAGTCAATTAGTAGATTGTGTATCACGCATATATTTTTAATTAATATAAAATATATATTGAATTTTTTATTATAAAAAAAAATTTAAATAAAAAACATGTTGATTATATCAAAATTAGGGGGTACCAATAATTATAGTTCACCATGGGTAAGGATACTATTGCCGATATAATAACTTCTATAAGAAATGCTGACATGGATAAAAAAAGAACGGTTCGAATAGCATCTACTAATATTACCGAAAACATTGTGAAAATACTTCTACGAGAAGGTTTTATCGAAAACGTTCGTAAACATCAGGAAAGTAACAAATGTTTCTTGGTTTTAACCCTACGACATAGAAGGACTCGAAAGGGAATATATCGAACTATTTTAAAACGTATCAGCCGACCAGGTCTACGAATCTATTCCAACTATCAACGAATTCCTAAAATTTTAGGTGGAATGGGGATTGTAATTCTTTCTACTTCTCGAGGTATAATGACAGATCGAGAAGCTCGACTAGAAAAAATTGGGGGAGAAATTTTGTGTTATATATGGTGATCTTACACCCCTTCCTCCTGTTATCTTAATTTTCTCTCTAACTTACGGGAGACGTATAATTTATAGAATTCGCAACAAGGATTCGAACTTTTAGTTGATTTTTTAAACATTACTTTCGTGAGGATATAATTTGAAATTAACAAAAAGAAATAAAGTTATTTTCCAAGGAATAAATTTAGAATTAAAGTAAGGAATAATAAATATGAAAATAAGGGCTTCTGTTCGTAAAATTTGTGAAAAATGTCGACTTATCCGTAGGCGTGGACGGATTATAGTGATTTGTTCCAATCCGAGACATAAACAGAGACAAGGGTAATCTTTCTAAACTAAATATCTTTCTAAACTAAATAAAGAACTTTCTAAAATAAAAAGAAGGACCCGTGTAAGTGTAAAAGAATCTGTTTTAACATGAGATGGATATCTCCGTATCTTTCCGTATATTTCTTACTCATATTTATGAGATGATAAAATATGACAAAACCTATCCCAAGAATTAGTTCGCGTAAGAATGGGCGTATTGGTTCGCGTAAGAATGGACGTAGAATACCAAAAGGTGTTATTCATGTTCAAGCAAGTTTCAACAATACCATTGTAACTGTTACAGATGTACGAGGGCGGGTAGTTTCTTGGGCCTCCGCGGGTACTTCTGGATTCAAAGGCACAAAAAGAGGGACACCTTATGCGGCTCAAGCAGCAGCTATAAATGCTATTCGTACAGTAGTTGATCAGGGCATGCAACGAGCAGAAGTTATGATAAAAGGACCCGGTCTTGGAAGAGATGCAGCATTACGAGCCATCCGTAGAAGTGGTCTACTATTAAGTTTCGTGCGCGATGTAACACCTATGCCACATAATGGATGTCGACCTCCTAAAAAAAGACGTGTGTAGGAATAAGAATTAAATGGATTTCAAGAGAAATAAATAATTCAATAATCTGATTAAATAACAATATTTAGTATGGTTCGAGAGGAAGTAGGAGGGTCCACTCGAACATTACAGTGGAAGTGTGTTGAATCAAGAATAGATAGTAAGCGTCTTTATTATGGTCGTTTCATTCTGTCCCCGCTTATAAAAGGTCAAGCCGATACCATAGGTATCGCCATGCGAAGGGCTTTACTTGGAGAAATAGAAGGAACATGTATCACACGTGCAAAATCTGAGAAGGTAACACATGAATATTCGACAATAGTAGGTATTAAAGAATCAGTCCACGAAATCTTAATAAATTTGAAAGAAATTGTATTGAGAAGTAACCTATATGGAATTAGAGACGCATCTATTTGCGTCAGAGGTCCTAGACACGTAACCGCTCAAGATATCATCTCACCACTTTCTGTAGAAATAGTTGACACGACACAGCATATAGCTAACCTTACGGAACCAATTGATTTGTGTATTAAATTACAAATTAATAGGAATCGCGGATATCGTATGAAACCCACAAATAACTCTCAAGATGGAAGTTACCCTATAGATGCTGTATTCATGCCTGTTCGAAATGCAAATCATAGTATTCATTCTTATGGGGATGGGAATGAAAAACAAGAGATACTTTTTCTAGAAATATGGACGAATGGGAGTTTAACTCCTAAGGAAGCACTTTATGAAGCTTCTCGTAATTTGATTGATTTATTTATTCCTTTTCTACATACAGAGGAAGAGGGCATTAATTTCACAGAAAATAAAAACCGGTTTACTTTACCCCCTTTTACCTTTCAAGATAGATTAACTAATTTTAATAAAAACAAAAAAAGAATTCCATTGAAATGTATTTTTATTGACCAATTAGAATTGCCTTCCAGGACCTATAATTGTCTCAAAAGGTCCAATATACATACATTATTGGACCTTTTGAGTAATAGTCAAGAAGACCTTATGAGAATTGAATATTTTCGCATAGAAGATGTAAAACAAATATTAGACACCCTACAAAAGCATTTCGCAATCGATTTACCTAATAAAAAATTTTTATTTTAAATTTGAAATCTATTATAGATTATATATCTTTTTATTTGCTTCTTCTTTCTTTTTAGATTAGAAAGAAGATGCAAATAAAAAGATATATAAAGAAAATCTCAATCAAAATTAGAAATTTAGTTTTTAATCTTCAGCACGATCCGTACTCAGCTCAGAATGGAGTATAATCTAATTAATGTATCTAAGGAATAGTCTTGCTTCAAAGTCAATCTTCCCTAGATACTTAATACTTATACACTTAATACACGGTATTTCAAAGTTGAATCCATTTGAATTTAAAAAAGACCTAAAGTTAGGGATTTATCAATAGGTAATGTTGCTCCAATACCTAACCAAAGAGCTACTACGGTACCGATCAAAAAGACTGTTGTAGCTACTGGACGACGAAATGGATTTTGGAATTTATTGACATTCTCCAAAAAGGGTACTGTCAATAATCCCGTTGGTACTGAAACCATTAAAAGAACACCCAATAACTTATTGGGTACTGTACGGAGTATTTGAAATACGGGAAAGAAGTACCATTCAGGTAATATTTCCAAAGGAGTCGCAAATGGATCCGCCGGTTCACCAATCATTGACGGTTCTAAAACCGCTAAGCCCACGTTACACGCAATAGTACCTAGAATTACTACCGGAAAAATATATAAAAGATCATTGGGCCATGCGGGTTCTCCATAATAATTATGCCCCATCCCTTTAGCCAATTTAGCTCTTAATACAGGATCATTCAAATCAGGTTTTTTTGTTATTGGGATAGGTGAATTCTTAATTCTTAGGAATCCATCCTCCGAAGGAACCGGACATGATAATTTTTAATCATCCGGCTCGAGCAAGAATCAAATAGAAGTAGATCCGTATAAAAAATATATATTTCACACATATCCGCGCTATATTATAAAGCTATATATTAATATATAATGACTCAATGTAAGAAATACCTAGTTCAATTTTCCGAAGTTGCAATTATTCATTGCAAAGAATTAAATTCTTACGGATAAATGCTCAATATCCAAGTAGGCTTACAAATTTGATCATGATCAAGTGCTTTTTGGATTGTCTCATGTCTTTTGATTGATGTTTATCCCCACAACATCTCGATTTTCTTAAATACAAACAAAGTATTTACTTGTTACTAATAAAGTATAGCCTCCATTCTTCCTTAGATCCCTTATTTCACTCCGATAGTATCATAGATCTGGATCAATGCGGAGGAAATGAATGCATTTCTATACTATAAATAAAATTCAAATAAATAAGTGGAATAGATACAACATTGGGTCGTGCCACATTATTTATTCTATGCTTCTATTCTACGGGATCTTGCGGAGCCTGCTCATACATGACATGATTCGGGTATGATCATAGAAAAAATTCTCCTCAAGTGAACCGGCATATCCCTACTTATAGTTATAGTAGGGGGACTTACGTGGTGGTTGGATGCGGAGACACATTTTATTTGGTTGTGAATTCCAACGTGGCAGATAAAATCATATATCTGCATGGCCCAATCAATAGTTCAAGTCACACACTCCCATAATCCATCTTCTCTTTAGAGAATCCACTTCAACTATTTGGTATCAAATAAGGAATACAATACTTCAGAGTTGAAGAGAGGTATCCAAAAAACATGTCTTATTTTTAAATAATCCATATTTGTAGCAATGAAATACAAGACTATTTTTTCTTCCTCCCCGAAATGATATATGATCAAAATTTAGATGATCTATCTTCTCTATAAAGGACCTGAAATACCTTGCTTACGTATCATTGGGAAGTGCATTAACATAAATACGGCAGTAAGAAGAGGCAATACAAAAGTGTGTAAACTATAAAAACGAGTCAAAGTGGATTGACCCACACTAGCACTTCCGCGTAATAGCTCCACCAAAGGTGATCCTATTACAGGAATCGCGTCAGGTACTCCTGTCACAATTTTTACTGCCCAATAACCTATTTGGTCCCGAGGTAAAGAATAACCAGTTACACCAAAAGACGCAGTCAATACGGCCAGAATCACACCTGTAACCCAAGTTAATTCGCGGGGTTTTTTAAATCCCCCTGTGAGATACACACGAAATACATGCAAAATCATCATTAGAACCATCATACTTGCTGACCATCGATGAACTGATCGGATTAACCAACCAAAGTTAGCCTCAGTCATTATGTATTGAACAGAGGAAAAAGCCTCTGTAACGGTTGGACGATAATAAAAAGTCATAGCAAAACCCGTAGCTACTTGTACTAAAAAACAAGTAAGTGTGATTCCCCCTAGACAATAAAATATGTTGACATGAGGAGGAACATATTTACTAGTTATATCATCTGCAATCGCCTGAATCTCGAGACGTTCTTCGAACCAATCATATACTTTATTGGGATAGGTAACAGACCCCCCCTGAGAACCGTATATGAGAATTTCACCTCGTACGGCTCAAGCAGAAACAACACAAATCAAATACAGATTTTAACGGATATGTATAATATAAAGTTCAAATAAGCCACTTGATTCAATTTGCCCCAAAGATACGAAATAACAAAAATCCGGAATCTCTTCTTTGTGATGATAATGCCAAAAATATCAAGTTGGCTCCCCTGTTCTTTTTTTTTTTTTTATGTTAATTGTTAAATTAAAATAAAGGCCTCTTGAATCTTCTCTTTCCTATTATTTTTGTTTTTTGCGTAATAATGTAATAATGCGGATTGACTCTTGTTTTACTAGTTATTGATAGGAATTCCCTTGTTGAGACCCTGTGAATCAATTGAAACCTCAGATTCATACTAAGAACCACGATGATTTAATAAAACCCGCGCTAAACGCAAAGGTTCTCTGAGTAAGAACCATTTGATCATCACTTATCCAATTTCAATGAATGCATGTAATTAATAACTCAACAAAATCTAAAAAAAGGATGTTCGTCAACCCAATTCAGTCTGAAGGAAGAAAAAGCGTTTGATTTAGAAAATACCTAATTTGCATTTTTTTGAGTCCGGTCGCGAGGTCTGACTGAATAGTAGGTATGAATCATAGTTCAAATATTTCTTTTCTTGATCTATTCTATAATATTTATATTTCGTGCTCCAGATACTAGAATAAATATCCAACGAGGTAGAATCATCTTGATAGAGATGACAGACTATTCTCTGTATTATCAATAGGATCAATTGTAACAAGTCACACACTCATATTCCGGAAATACCGAAACAAAAAAATTCCACGGTCGAACTACCAGAATGGTCTAGAAATCTGAGTCTTAAGTACTTTTTTTTTTATTGAAAACCTAGAACTAAGACTTTATATATAGTCCTTAGGAACCTAATTCATCGAAATTCCATCCAGTAAAACAGATGAATTATAAATTTCCAAAATGATAGATAGAAATATCGCAAACAAAGCCATTGCGACTCCCATAAGGGGTGTAGTCCCCCAGCCCGGAGCTACTTTACCATATTCCGAATTCAATGGTTTCAATAAATTTCCTACATTAGTTTGTCGTGGCCGAGATTTAGAACTCTCCTCAACGGTTTGTGTAGCCATAAATCTTATTTAATGATTGGTTAAGATCTGTTGACTTTGTATACCTTTTCGTTGTAGTTGTAAATAAACGATCTTATTGTAGATCCATTGTGATCCTTAAATTATCTAGAAATGGAAACAGCAACCCTAGTCGCCATCTTCATATCTGGTTTACTTGTAAGCTTTACTGGGTACGCCTTATATACCGCTTTTGGGCAACCCTCTCAACAATTAAGAGATCCATTCGAAGAACACGGGGACTAATTTAAATAATGAGCCTACCAATGGTGGGCTCCTTACTTAAAACTTAAAATTGAGATGATGAAAAATAATTTCATTTTTTAGTCGGAACCTTAGGTGGTTCTCGAAAAAAGATAGCGAAAAAAATTATCCCTAAAGTCGAGACTAAGAGGAATGTATAAACCAATGCTTCCATAGATTCGATCGTGGTTTACAATTATAGCTTCCACACCTATTAATTTGAGATCATTTACTATAAGGGAAAGAGGGAAAAAATAAAAGAAAAAATGGCAATCAATCAAGTCAAAATTTTCTGGTACCTTAACCTTATGTCATCAAATAAAAAAAGTAGAGGCGAAAGATACCAGAGTAATATTTTATTAGACTACTTGTCTTTTTGTAGTTGGATCTCCAAGCTTTTGGAATGCTCCAAATTCTACTTGAGTATCCAAATCCGGATCAATACCAGCAAAAACATCTCTGAACAAGGTTCTAGCGCCATGCCAAATATGTCCGAAAAAGAAGAGTAAAGCAAATGTAGCATGCCCAAAAGTGAACCAACCCCTTGGACTGCTCCGAAAAACACCATCAGATTTCAAAGTAGCTCGGTCTAATTCAAAAATTTCACCTAATTGGGCGCGTCTAGCATATTTTTTCACAGTAGCAGGATCGCTATAACTGACTCCATTGAGTTCGCCACCATAGAACTCGACAGTTACACCTACTTGTTCGACACTATACTTTGATTCCGCCCTTCTAAAAGGAACATCGGCTCTCACAATTCCGTCTCCGTCTACCAAAACTACGGGGAATGTTTCAAAAAAAGTGGGCATACGACGTACAAAAAGCTCGTGGCCTTCTTTATCTCTAAAGATGGGGTGTCCTAACCATCCAACAGCTATTCCATCCCCGCTGTCCATTGAGCCTGCTCTGAATAATCCCCCTTTTGCCGGATTATTACCAATGTAATCATAAAAAGCTAATTTTTCGGGGATTTTAGACCAAGCTTCCGAAAAACTAAGATTTTCTGCTAGTCCCGTGCCAACTCTTCGATATATTTCTTGCTGGAAGTATCCCTGATCCCACTGATAACGAGTGGGGCCAAATAATTCGATTGGGGTAGTTGCTGAACCATACCACATAGTTCCAGCAACAACGAAAGCTGCGAAAAAAACAGCAGCGATACTGCTGGAAAGTACAGTTTCAATATTGCCCATACGTAATCCTTTGTATAGACGTTGAGGCGGACGGACACTAAGATGAAATAGACCCGCTAATATGCCCAATGTACCCGCTGCAATATGATGAGAGGCTATTCCTCCCGGAACAAAGGGATCAAAACCTTCCGCGCCCCACGCTGGATTTACAGATTGTACTTTTCCAGTTAGCCCATAAGGATCGGACACCCATATTCCAGGACCATACAAGCCTGTTACATGAAATGCACCAAAGCCAAAGCAAGCCAACCCTGAGAGAAATAAATGAATTCCAAAGATCTTGGGCAAATCCAAAGAAGGTTTTCCCGTACGTTCATCAGAGAATATTTCTAGGTCCCAATATACCCAATGCCAGATAGCTGCCAAGAAGCACAAGCCGGAAAACACAATATGTGCCCCTGCCACACCTTCGTAACTCCAAATACCCGGATTCGTTATAGTTCCTCCTGAAATACTCCACCCACCCCATGAATTGGTTATTCCTAAACGAGTCATGAAGGGTATAACGAACATACCCTGTCTCCACATTGGATCAAGAACCGGGTCAGAAGGATCAAAAACTGCTAATTCGTATAGAGCCATCGAGCCGGCCCAACCAGAAACTAGAGCCGTATGCATTATATGGACAGAAAGCAACCGGCCGGGATCATTCAATACGACAGTATGAACACGATACCAAGGCAAACCCATGGAAATACCCCTTTTTATCAAATATCAAAGAAAAATGACACTATGTAACTTTATCGCATTGGAAAAGACTATCACTATGTATGTTATGTACCTAACCTTTCAGTATATTTTGTATAAGAAAGGGTTAAGATTTATTTCGTTTCGTTGAAAATAATGGAACAATTTTGTTTGTAAGAACAAAGAGAAGCAGATCTATTCTATACCCGATAAGTACCAATACGCAATGGGGCTTGGCCCCCTTTTTGGAGTTTTTGGAGAATGAATGCATAGATACTTGTTTATCATTCAAATGATCGACCTGTTCGTGAAAATGTGTTCTTTATTCATATAGAATAAACAAAAAAAAATGAAGACAATATTGGTACGTTTCCATATTAAAGTGAAGTATAGTACTTAACTTTTTATTTAATTTAATGCCCGTTGGTGTTCCAAAAGTCCCTTTTCGGAGTCCTGGAGAGGAAGATGCAGTTTGGGTTGACGTATAGTGCGGCTTGTCAGATATATTAGGTCATATGGGGTTTACCCGTTCTCTTCACCGATCGAGATATCCTCCGTTTCGCCCAAGAAATTTTGATTGAACCATCAATTATTCGGAGCGTGAAGTGCAATTAGATCGATTTATATTGGGGATCAATACTATAAAGAATTTATGGTTAACTTGGAACGATAAAATAAAGTATCCAGGCTCCGTTCAGAAAATATCAAATTGGTAATATATATGATTACTATATTGTATCATAAACATTCTTTATTTAAATTTATGCTTTCTATATATTAATATTAGTAGGAATGATCTCAAACTGCCATTCAATGGCATAGAATAAAATATATAATAAATACATGAATACATGTAATAGTTTGAGGGAAAGCATGAAAATTGATTTTGAAAAAAAAAAGAAGCGGTACTGAGATAATTTGCCCTATATGTGCAAATATAATTCGGACAGATCTTTACCCGGAGTAGAACACCAACCTAAAAGAATTGAAAGGGCCCATTCAGGAACAAGAAAATCACATCGTGATTTGAATCTCGATGAAATAATACATCAATGAGAGGTTAGTTTAATAAATTCAATAATTTTTTTTTTTATAAGGAAGAGAAAGGGAACCAAAACTCATGTTTTTTGAAAAAAAAAATCAAATAAAGCCCTTCTTTATAAAAATAAAAAACCTGTTACAAAAAAGAAATTAAGACTAGAATTGATACATTGATTGATTTTTTCGTAATTTAATTTTAGGAACCGTATGCATCCAAAGGTGCACGTACGGTTCCTAAGGGATACTATTTTATTTTGTCCTAATCAACCGACTTTATCGAGAAAGATTACTTTTTTTAGGCCAAGAAGTTGATAGCGAGATCTCAAATCAACTTGTGGGTCTCATGGTATATCTCAGTATAGAAGATAATACTAGGGATTTTTATTTGTTTATAAACTCTCCCGGTGGATGGGTAATACCAGGAATAGCCATTTATGATACTATGCAATTTGTGCCACCCGATGTACATACAATATGCATGGGATTAGCTGCTTCAATGGGATCTTTCATTCTGGTTGGAGGAGAAATTACCAAACGTTTAGCATTCCCTCACGCTTGGCGCCAATGAGTTTTTATTGAAAAAAAAAAAGACTATGCCTTCGCCATATCAAAATATCAAATATAAATAATAGAATTAGGAAAAATTTAAGTAATAATAGCATGGCACTTTGAGTTCGATATGAACAAACCATTATTGTTTTTTATAACATGAGATTTTATATCGAGATAGTAGTATGAAATAACCTTAACCTTTATTTCCGATTTGATCTTATGTGTCGAGAGGACATTTTAGCGTCACAAATCTTTTTTGTCATATCAGAAAGACACTTTGGGATTGCCAAATCACGGACGAGATAAATATATAAATATCTAATATAATATAAAGCAACAGAACCATCGTAGTATTTTTTGACTCTTATGAAAAGAAGGATGGTAAATGGATTATTCAACGATCTGACTGGATTGGATAAGATTCTATTTCTTCCCTTATTCTTCTTCTATGGCTATGGCTATGGAATGGAAGTGGGTAATAAATTCCATTACAGAGCCGTATGCAATGCACAAAAAGTGCCTGTACGGTTGTTCAATTCTATTTTTTTATTCCTTTAATTTCATAATACGAGATAGAAGAACCATTCATGATGTTATATCAATATCATCAGGGTTATGATTCACCAACCTGCTAGTTCTTTTTATGAGGCACAGGCAGGAGAATTTATCCTGGAAGCGGAAGAACTGCTGAAACTTCGCGAAACCCTCACTAAAGTTTATGTACAAAGAACGGGCAACCCTTTGTGGGTTGTATCCGAAGATATGGAAAGAGATGTTTTTATGTCGGCAACAGAAGCCCAAGCCTATGGCATTGTTGATCTTGTAGCGGTTGAAAATGAAAATACTTCGGATTTCGGGTAAATCCATGATCCCGTTTTATTTTCAACCACCATTTAAATTTTTCATGATTTGATATTGAATCGAAATAATTCATAATCATCAATCATAAATAAGGTTAAGATAGATCTAAACCAACCCATTCTATAATATAATTATATATATCCGACATGCCAACTATTAAACAACTTATTAGAAATACAAGACAGCCAATAAGAAATGTCACGAAATCTCCCGCTCTTCGAGGATGTCCTCAGCGTCGAGGAACATGTACTAGGGTGTATGTGCGACTCGTTCAGATCATGAGCTTGAGCAAATGAGACAGTATCAATGATTATACCCTTATTGTTTCTTGTGTATTGTGTATAGAATTTATGGTTTTCATTGGTGCAAATCCAATCATCTCGATTTGAGATGAGAAGCAATTCTCCATTGGTAGCAAATGGTTATCCATTAAGCGGAGGAAATGGTATTTTAAGGATAGGATAAGAAGCAAAACAAAAAGGTTATGCTCACATTCTTGAAAGAACGGACTAACAGGGTCAGCTACCTAGCCAACTTTCATAATTAAATGCCGTCACTGTATGGATAGCTCTTATTGTGAAAAGACCTAATTACTGTATAATTGATGGGTAGAGCCAAAGAATGTTAACTATACAAGTTAACAATACCATTTTATTAAATGAGAGACGAGGCTCCGGCGCATAGAGAGGGCCTCACCGTTTAAGAAGTAACCATAGAAACGATGGAACCCACTATTTTTTTTAGTATTCGGTAAAATTTTTTATTTCCAGGTAAACTAAATGTCTGGCCTGGAAAGAATAAAAAATAATGGTTGGGAAGGTCATAGTAGCAAAAGCCATTGGAATTTATATTTTATATATCGGAATAATTCGTTTTGTTATTAATCGACCGGGGGGACAAATAATGACTGAAAGAAGAGAATTCAATTAGTTATTCATTAAAGTTTAATTTGATTAAATGACCAGAGTTAAACGAGGGTATACAGCTCGGAGACGTCGAACAAAAATTCGTTTATTTGCATCAACCTTTAGAGGGGCTCATTCAAGACTTACGCGAACAATTACTCAACTTAAAATGAGAGCTTTGGTTTCTTCTCATCGAGATAGGGGCATACAAAAGAGAAATTTTCGTCGTTTGTGGATCACTCGGATAAATGCAGTAACTCGCGATATTAAAGTATTCTATAGTTATAGTAGATTAATGCACAATCTGTACAAGGGGCAATTGCTTCTTAATCGTAAAATACTTGCACAAATAGCTATATCAAATAAGAATTGTCTTTACATGATTTCAAAAAAAATCATCAACTAAAGGAAATTCTAATTATGAAGTAATATACAGGAATGATTGAACAAGAATTCCCCGGAGAATGAACTCCGGGAAGTATAGAATAAACTAAATTGAGATAAAATTAAGATAAGTAGTAGGAATGAACGAACATGCTTCAATAAAAAAAAATTGCTTATCCCCCCTTTTCTGCATTTTGGGCCTTTTCGAGCAAAACATCCAATCCATTTGAGCTTGAATTCCGATTGGAGTTTTGAGGCAATCGAGGAATATGCCTATTTTTTTCTGACTCTAGGACCCACAGTTCTAGGAATCGATTCGGCTCTCTCAAATTGTTTCTCATTATTAAGAAAAGGTAACGAAGATAAAATACGAGCTTGTTTTATAGCAATAGTAATTAATCGTTGTTGTTTCAAGGTCAATCTATTTACTCGTCTAGATAATATTTTTCCTTGTTCACTAATAAATCGACTAATTAAACTCATGTTTCTATAATCAATTCGATCCCCCGATACAATTGGGGGCAAACGCCGACGAAAGGAGAGCTTGGATTTACGAAAAGGTTGCTTAGATTTATCCATGGTTTAGTCCTTATTTCTAAAATTTATTTCTTTATTAATTTAAGATCTGACCGAAATAGGGTTTTATTTGTATAATTTATAATTTTGATTTCTAATTTGTATTATTTTGTATTATTATTATCATTGATATATACATGTATATATGTTCTTCCTCTTTCTGCTCTTTAGGTTGGAAAAGATTGCACACATGTTCTGTTCGATCTATTTCTTTATTTCCCCATGAATCGTATGCCTCTGACAATAACGACAAAATTTTCTCAATTCTAATCGACTGGGTGTATTGTGTCGATTCTTTTGAGTAATATATCTAGAAATACCCGGCGATTCTTTATTGACACCATTTCGGGCACAACAACTAGTACATTCCAAAATAACTCTGACCCTTACATCTTTACTCTTGGCCATGAACCCCCTTTGGATCGACTTAACTTAACTTTTCTATTTTCGATCCGAAAAAAGAACAAAAAAATTAATAGAAGTTACTAACTATAAATTCAATTTCTAAAGATTTGATTCTAATTAATTTCTAATTAATATTAATTAGAGTAATAATAAAAAAAAAAAAATGAAATAAATTTATTTATCTTAAATCTATTTCATTTTTTTTTTTTTTTTATTTTATTTAATTATATATTTTATCTATTCTAATTCTATTTATATATAATTATACTATATATTAAAATTAAATTATTAAATTATAAAATATTAATTATAATATTTTATATATTCTATTTTTTATAGATTAATAGATTAATATTATTAAATAATGTAAGTAATACAATTTTTATAACTATCAATTTTTTCTATCCTAATACCACTATCACTATGTTTATTTATGTATTTTCTTTAATTGTACTATGATTTCGATTTCGTGGAGCCTCCCCTAGACTAGACCCGCATTTCTATTTCTAAATCTAATTTTATTAGATCGACTTTTTGCTTAGGTTTAATACAGTTTTTCTTTCTCTTTCCTTCCTATCCTAAAGAACTGAAAAAGGGGACAAAATGCATTTTTTTTTTCGCATATCCATAACTAGAATTAAAAAAAAGGAAATGACAAAGCGTCTGGGAATAAACGATTAATCTCTATCAATAGACCCGCTAAAGACCCAAACCATAGAGTAGTTAGCACAGGTGCCGTGGAGAGATATGTTTTTATATCTCGCATTGAAAATCCTCCTTTTTATTATTTAATGTAAAACTATAGATATAGATTATATATATGGGCGTCGTAGTTCAAGATCATTTGTATTTATTTTTATTTTTTATGCAGAATTCGTAACTAAAATGCATATGTACAAGGGTTCTTGTCCCTAAAAAAAATATATATATAAAGTCTAAAAAAAGAAGAAAAAATGGTAAGAAAATTGTATATGTATATAAATGGAGAAGAAAATAAAAATGTGGAAAACAAGACAAGGATTTTGTACAATGACATTGTAAAACCATTTTGAAAAGGGATGTAGCGCAGCTTGGTAGCGCGTTTGTTTTGGGTACAAAATGTCACGGGTTCAAATCCTGTCATCCCTACCTATTACTTCTCCTAATGAGCAGTAACGGGAGATTACTCGAGATCTATTATAAATTTTTAAATT